TGACCATGTTCCCAGAAAAAAGATACTTTCGAGAAAGGACGAGCACGACTGAAGTGGCTATACATACAAATCTATTTACGGATCTATATGCTTCGATTGGAACTGGAAGTTCCAGAACAGGTGGCTGGTATACCACAATAATAAAACTTCCTTTTATTTTTTTTATTCGGATCGGATTTATGTTGGCTTCGTTGGGAGGCTCGCGTAGTTTGTTACGTCAGCTCCAAAAGGATAAGTTGCGTTGGAATTGATAAAGTTCCGTGGAGTTCATAATTGCATAAAAGGAGTCAAAGTAGTGGCTGCGGCGCGTTGAGGCACTTCTTCGACGGTCCCCGTACGCCCGGCCTGCCGGCCCGCTCTGAAGAATTCATGATTTATATATGTTTCAGGCCGGTGAGAGGGAGTGCGGAATAAGGATTGATTTCACTGTATCCATCGTAGCCCACCCCATCTACCTATTGTAGGAGGTCAATTGTTGCTCCCTCTCTCGAGATTGCAATCCCTATCGAGTCGGGAAGGAATGAGTAATGGGTCGGGGAATCGGGCATCGGCCCTCTTGGATCCGGTAGGAGCAGGAGTAGGTAAGTTAGTATCGATCCGGTGAAGAAAAGAGAATTTAGTTGATAGAGACGTTAGATCTGGAGGAAGCATCTGGTCACATATCCCAAAACCTTCACGGGAAAGGAACGGACTCACTCGCCCTACTTCTAAAGATAGATAGAAAAGGTTAGGGAGTCCCAGCTGCTGAGGTGGCGTAGTGACAGGTGAGAGCAATAACAACAAAAGCAGCGGAAGATCCTGCAGTAGTATATTCGGTAGTTTGCGGTGGAATAGATTCAAGCGTCCGGGCCAGTGGATCCACAGCAAATAGGCGTTGACTTAGTTGCTTTTGCAGTTTATTTTAATCCCGATGTTGATCCGACGCAACTTACCGGTGATAGTCGCAGCACCAGGAGCTTTCAAGGGAGGGGGCCAGGATCTCTAGTTCTGTTCTGGAATCAAAACAAAAAATCTAACTAAATAGGCAGCGAGCCGTTCAGATGAGACCCGAAGACCAGGAAGAATAAATAAGCAAAGGGAGGGGCTTCTTCCTTCAACAGAGGTAATGCTTATTCTTCTCCTTCCTGGTACTCTTGAATAAGGCAAGGCTTTTCCCTATTCCCTATCAAAAGCACTTTCAGTAGAAAAATGAATTCGTCTCAAATCAAAAGAAGAAGACTCCGCACCTTCAACTAATTCAAGCAATTCAGTCAGTAGGAAAGTCATATCACTGAACATTGGATTATATACAACCTCGTGAACATTACAACCAATCAATCGAGAGTCTTCTATACATTTAGAAACTTTCTATTTATTCCCGAACGCACAAGAAAAGGTAGAACCTTTGGGAGGTACTTTCGTTCTACTTTACTATAGCAGTTTTAGATCTGCCGGTCGCTCTCTTGCAAGTGTGAGTCTAGCTCCCTCTCCTTGATCTCTTCTTTTTGTTTTTAGCCGGATTTGGCCTTTTAGCCATCCCTTCGATCAAATAGAGCTTCCTATCCTACGTTTTTCTTTTTTTCCCACGGTAGCGATATTCCTTTGCTACTTCTTTCCTCGGCTAATGGAAAAAAATCCTTCTTTTTACCCTGTCTGGCGCCATCCATCTCCAAATAGTAAATGCGCTGCTGAGCTCAGATGTCCGCTCGTCTGGCAAGTTGGCAGCAAGCACTTCCTCCCCTCTTTGTGTGGAAAAGCTTCTGAAAGCCTATTAGTTAGTATTAGTAAAAAACCTAGTTAAGGGGTCCGTAGTTGTCGCAATCGCTCATTGGTCTTCACCTCAAGTGCTTTCTTCAATGAGTCCAAGTCTGCCTTCGCGGATAAGAAATCAAGGACTTGTCGGTAGATCAGCTAGCTCGCGCTCTAGTCTTTCATTGATCTTTTCTACCCCTCGCTCTATGAGGATGCGCGCCTATCCAGAACGTGCAAAGTAAAATAGCGGTAGATCAACTGGGTATAGATCGACACATAGGCTGCTGGCAGAGTGGGGGGCAGAATCACACAGCAAGAAAGCTTCCTGTCAATCCAAAAATGTTAGAAAGAGAATTAGATCTAATCTCGTCAAGTGGGCTTATTCAATTTCTGAAGTTAGATTGAAGATTGAGAAAGCCGGCCAGTAGTGCCTTTAGCGAATGCGTTCACGAGGCCGGTCCCCGGTGGCTAAGAAGCTTGATCACTTTGTTGAATAAAGCAAGTTGACGTGATGATCGAATCTGGGTGAAGTGTCGCTACTTGGCCCAGCGTTATCGAGAAAAGGTTTTGTTTCCTTAGTCTTTCTTGTGCACTTTTTTTAGTCTACTTAGTCTATCTGAGTGGGCTTGGTTGGCAGGGTCAGGGTCTTTCGCATTCTTATCTAAAAAAGAGTAAGAGGGCGGTTCCCTCAATTGTGGCATCGCCTTCATCATCCCTCGGACAGGTTGATGAGCTTTTGGACAATTCGATATGAGCGAACTCCAGAAGCATCAGACCGTCTGTAATGGCTCGTCCCTAGTGCCTTTGAACGAACTGAAAGGCCTCTCTTCAACTCCCTCTGAGGTTTGAACTGCCAACCAACTCTTTCGACTGCGAGTCATCAAAAGAATGAATGACCACTAGAGGGGGAAAGCGATAGAAATTGGTTCCCTACGACGTCTTCTGTCTTCGCGCTTTCTAAAAACCCCCCTAGCCTTCCACGCAAGCTGTAGTACCCCCGGGAATCTTTTCAAACCTTAGTCAGGGCTACTTGAAGATCCTTTCATCTCTTCTTTCTTTGTGTTGAGAGAGAGTCGCCAAAAGGCTCATTCCAGGAGTGAAAGAGAACCTGGCTTGCTTAGCAACCAAAGCTAGCTTACTAAGGAAAAACCTGTTAATGGGAGACCCTTCTTTGCCGGGCCGGGTACTTCTCCTTTATCCCTTGCCTTGCTTTTTTGCTCGGCCACTCTCTGTTCTTAAGTAAGGGTTCCCCTCTCTCAAAAAAAAGAATATGTTAATCGTTACCGATACCAGGCAGAGTTGCTTTTCCTTGCTCCAGAGGAGATTGGTATTGGTAGAGTCGCATTCAACCCCGTCTTTTTGCCCTTTGGCTGGTAATCACATCGGCCATAAGGTGGTCTATCACCCCGGTTGGGGAGAAAAGCTTTTTTGTTGTCGGAAAATCCCTCTCCGCTTTATTAAACTCTTCTCTTAGGCGAGAGCTCACTCAATTCCTTTTTAAACTTTCGCAAAGCTCTCCTTTCCTTAGAGTGAGTTGGTTTTGAATGAAAGCAGGTTTCATCCTGACTTTCATCGGGGACAGGTACGGGGTCTGGGTCGGTCGATACGATGAACGGGAAATCAAAAAATCTTGCTTCATTGAAGTCCCTCATGGAAGAAGAATTGGCTGATGTAGAAGGCTTATTTGTTATCGTATCCACCACATAGTTTACATACTCAGACAAGCTGACTCCAGCGCCTATAGTAATAGTCATACTAAAGCTAAAGAGATCCCAATAGTCAATCCGCTACGCCCCAATGTTGTCAACGAACAATCACCTTGCCTTACTAATATATTAATTTTTTCGCATTGTCTTCCTCCAACAGGAAGGAGAGCAGCTGATTCTAGGGATGCCCATTTGTCCACATCAAAAGGAAAGGAATCAGTCCGGCAGCAAGAGAGGAATTCCTCTAAGCCGTATCATCAATGTTAATAGCATTTATCGATGCTTCTCCACACTGTCCTGGTCTCACGATGTGGATTCGAACCACTGCTTCTCCTTATTGTCGTGAGTGGGTCTGTCGTCCTCCTCATTATAGTCCTCCTAGAATCCAGAGCATTTCGTCGAAATACATCCTGTCTTTTCACCTTAGTAGTCCTATGCATAGTCAGTACTATAGCCCCAATCATGGCTACTAATAAAATAAGACTAGAAACCAAAAACCAGACGAAATAGTAGGTATAAAGTAAATTGCCCAATGTTTCCAAATTAGTCCAACTTCGTACCTTTCCGGCATAAACCGTATATCTCAGAGAGGTCGTATTTCTTTGGGTTGGTAGTAATGGAATGCTTTCATTATCTAAAATAAAGAACATCTCCCACCAAAAGAGCAGTCCAATAATACCACTCACTGGTAAATAGCGCAATACTTCTTCGTGAATCTCCGCTATTTGAATATGGAACATCATAACAACGAATAGGAATGAAACGGCTATAGCTCCTATATAAACTACTGGGAAGATCATAGCGAAGAAGTCGAGACCTAACAAAAGAAGTAAACCTGAAGTGTTGCGAAAGACTGGGATGAGAAACAAAACGGAATGTACCGGATTTTTAGCACGTACAACCATCAAACCAGAGACCAAAGCAGGGCTCGACAAAACAGAAAGTATCATAGTACGTCGTCCTTCCCTGAAATGGAACTTTCATGCTGGAGCAAGAACTAGCATGAAAGTCGATCTATTACGACCAGCGCGGTTGTTCCTATTTCATTTTCTTCTTCCAAGCCCTTCTTAGAAAGCACTCACTGAGTTACTTACGGAATCTCAAATCTCTCTCGACGCCGAGAATTCTTTATGTGTCCAGGTCGATTAGAGGTTCGGCTTCCTTCTCCCCCACCTTTTAGCCTTCTGGACCCCTGAAAAAAAAAAAAAGAAAGCTGAAATCAAAAAGAAAGAAGAGAAATTGGGCCATCTTTCCCGAGAGAGGCCGCCTTCTCTCAGGCCAGCAGTCTTCTACTTCTAGTCGACTGCTCTATGACGGGCTTCCCTCTTTCCTTGGCTCTGCTCGCTCGTCTACGCTCCGACCCAGCAAGTAATAATTGAAAAACGATGTTTCCTTGCCTGCATTAAGATTTAAAACTTGTCGTCAAAAAAAAGGCAATCAATCAGAATCAAGAAAAAATATGGAAATAGTGAATCAAGATCTAGATGGATCCCTATCTTTATCTCTATCCACGGAGATACCTATCTATATGGAGAGAGATCTATCTATGAATCGGCCTAGACTATCCTCTATCCGGATAGATATGTCCCTATGAGCGACTACGCCGATCTTTATATGTTTTGGCCACGTCCCTTTCCGCTCCGAAGAAGAAGGTTTGGATCTTTCAATCTTATGTCGTGAGGTATGTGACCTATGTTAGGTCCATAAGATACCACAGCTTTTGGTGTTCTATGATTCACCTCCGAATAATGAGTAGGTAGTTCGATCCTTTTTATTTTGATCTTTTTAGTAAACTGATGGGGGGATGCGGAGCAATAGGTCGAATTACTATATAAAGAAGAGTTGTAAACTATAGGACTTCTTGTTCGAGTAGGAATATTTCGGTTTTTCTCGTTCCTTCTCTTCGATAAGAATAGGGATTTGAAATGATACAAATTCCTCTTCATTCTGTTGTGCTCAGCGAAAGAACTGCCTAAGCATACTTTTTCGGATCCAAACTTCTTTGTTCTTTCTAAGTCTTCTTCTTGCATAGAAGAACGCAACTGTTGCAAAAACCGGGATTTTAGTAGTAGGCGGCATCCCCTCTTAGTTTTGAGTAGGCGGAACCATTCTGTTTTGGTTCTTCTCCACGGGTGATCCAGGAATTTTCCTATTATTTTTTCAACTGAGATTTCGATATAGAAGGATCTCTTTATTTCTTCACCGCGGGTTCTCGCATCATTTTCTTGAAAAGATATTATATCACCGTGGGAGAGTTTAAAATGAGTAATGTTAACCATTCCATTATTCACACAAACCCTTCGATGACTTATCGGCTGCCTTGCTTGAGGAATAGTTTCACAAAAATGGAGACGAACCGGGATAACGTCCGATCTTGTTTCTGGATTGAGTAGAAAAGGGATATATGAAGTTCGTTCTCTTCCTCTGTGCATCTCTGTGATGGGTAAATCTCCATAAAAAAGGGACAACTTTCGTGTAGTTTGTGATTGGATGTAACTGTTAAGATTTTCTCTAGAATAAATCTTTCTCTTAATAGATCTCTTCTTGTTCCTCAATCTTCGGAGAATACGGCGTTGTATTATTGTAAGTTCTCTGTTCCAAACATTTCCTGAAAGTAGACGACAAGTTTTAAATCTTAATGCAGGCAAGGCATATCTCGTTGAATCAGTCTTTTTCGCCACATCGCGTATAACGGGAATCGAACCCCCTCCGCTGCTGGCGGGCAGATGTATAATGTACTACTTCGATCCAGCAACTTGTTAGGAGTAGGTTTTGGCTTGCCCCTTTCTTCTTATTAGTCAGATAGGTTTTCCACCCTTTCCCCTTTTAATATAATAATAAGGTAAGCTTCCAAAGCTCCTTTCTTCAGCTGGTGCGCAGGAGCACACTTTCGTTTTCCCCTTTACAAGGGGCTTTCATGAATAGGGATTTCCCGCCAGCAGTCTTCTCTTCCTATCACTTCACTTCGTTCTAGAAATCTGATCTCACCGGGCCGGGCGAAGGGGAAGGAAGAGATGGGTGGTCCGGGAACAACAACGAGAGAGGGCTCGTAGCCCCCCCTCTCACTCTTCCCCACGCCTATTTGTTCACCCGAGATGCAGAACTCTTTTTTTTTTTTTTTTAATGAATAGATAGAGCCATGATACATTCCGAAATATTGTAAAGGTAAATAGACTCTTTTCGCCCCCTTTTCGATGTCTGCCTGAGGACCTATGTTAATGTTTTGGAAAGGGGATGTTCGCCTTTTGTAACAAATAGACCCACGATACGGACTAATATATGTTCTTACCCGTAAGCATAAGTAAGATCTATTCATAGTTGGTCAGTCCCCCACGGCAGGGCTTCTCGCTTTTCATGAATGTGTCTCCCCCTCTGCTTATGTGAGTTTTACCCGCCTTTTACTCTGCTTGCTTCTGACTCCCTATGAGCCCTTACTTTTTCGGAGGGTCGGCGGGACATGGGAGCCTCAGCTCATGCATCGGTTTACCGAAATAACCTCTGCTCTCCCACTTCCTTCTATTCAAAAGGCGAGCAGCCCTTAAACAAAAAGGCCTAAGAGGGTTCTTCTTTATATATTACATAAGCCCTAAAGTAGGTAGCCCCGAAAGCCGAACTCAGCAGAGTGGGTTTTGGCTTGCCCCTTTCTATCTTATTAGTCAAACCTAAACGTCCTTATTTCAAAAAAGAGCGCTAACACCCTATCTATAGTAAGGGGCCTTTTCAATTCAATCTCCCACTTGATTTCGGACAGTCAAATATAAAGACTCTTTGTTAGCTCTTCGTGCCTCCTTGACTTCTCAAACTGAACTAAGACTGTCCAACTAGAGGTATAGCCGGAAGGAGCTCTTTTTGTATTGAAAGTGTTTTCAAATAGCAATCCATCGCGTCGGTAATAAGACTTAGAGTAAACGAACGATTCAAGCTCCTTACAGAAGGCAGTTCAGCTTGATAACTCGATAAGCTGTATTGACAGAACAAAACCACTCTTTCAAAGGTGGGATCAATCCCAACCTATTCTTCTTAGCCTAACAGTCTATTCGTGGAAGTAAATTATCCAAAAAGTCTCCTTACTAGACCTAACATCCTGTCATCGCTTTCAGATACAAGGAAGTTGGACTAGTTATTAGACCAACTATCTCACGCTCTCTCTCTCAAACCCAGCCAAAGGAGCACATCTAGTTGAAAGACTCTCATTCTTATTTAGAATGGGAAGATCTTTCAGTTCGTAAAAGCTTAAGCTTAAGAGCTTTATCCATAAGTAATGAGAGGAGACTTTTAGAAAACCCTCATGCCTTCTCTGGAGACAGAGATCTTACTGCTACCTCCGAGTCTGACAATCTAGTCTTCTAGGCTTTTCGCTTTTAGAATCCTCTTTCTCTCTGATCCTTCGTGCGTTCTTTATCCTATTCCGATTCGATTTAGCTTTCTTTTAGTTGCTATATCTTTATTTTGAAGAAAGGTGGATCTATAGGGGAAAGGATAAATATATAGTATCAATAAGAAGATAGTTTGATTTTCTTGTTTGCACATGTGTATTGTCTAATCTATGAGAATCAAGCTTTTCCCCTTCCGTAAGCGCATATAGGGAAGTGGGCCCTCGGCTATTGAGAGGACTCCTATTGTCTTTCTTTTATTTACTGGAGTTTCTTGTTCCCGCGCCCCCCTGGTACCGAGACCCCCGGTAATCTCTTGCAGGGCGCACAAGGCCCTTAGTCTTACCTCATGCAGTTTCTGCTTTCTTGTTGGCTTGGCGGTGCTTTCCTTCCTCTGTGGAGAGAAGACAGAAAAAGGATGTTTCCCCGCTTTCCGTCCGTCGTGTATTCCCCCTTATGTCTTCTGTAAGAACGAGAGGGATGGGCTCCCCGCTAACACTTTTTCAGATATTCCCCCTTCCAAGGACGCTTTCTCGAGCCTTTTTCCCTCATCCCTTTTGGTTTGGGGACGACAAGTACTTCGTCTCGAGTAGGACACCGGTGATCTCTACATTCACCTATGTAATTTCGAAATCTGCTTTCAAGCAGCTCCGTTTTCTAAGGGAGAGTGGACTAAAAAAAGGAGAAGCGTCATGCGTCATGCTTTTGTAGACCAGCTAGTATACATTAAAGAAAGTGGCTTCCTCAATTAAACTAGCTTCCTCATCTTCTCTTCCCCCCAACAACTTCACTCCGGAGGAATCGCATATTCTTAAGCGAGAAGATCAGACTCTTATTATTGAATTTCCATTGTTTGCACGTAATAGCTCATTCTCTATATTTTTTTTATGCTCAATCTTTCTGTTTTCCTTTTTCAGTCTAAAAGGAAAGCGAAGTGACTATCATCGGATAGTCACGAGCGCTTAGAGGTATGAAGTTAAGCGAATCTTACTATCTGAAGGAGCTTAGCTTCTTAAAGGACTCTTAATAAAGAAAGCTTTTTTGAAGAAAGCAATTCAAGTAGGGCTTGAAAGAAGCCAGGCGATCCGATCAGAAGATAAAGAAGATAGACGAGAAGATAAGGGGCGAAGGCCTTTTTTAAATCCGATCGGTGTAAACATGATATTAATTAGTCTTTGTCCTTTCTTAAGAGACTCCGGACGCTCCTTGTCCTAAGCCCCAGGCATCCGGTTACCTTTGCGGATCTCCGCCGCCTGCTTTTGCGCTATTGTTACTTACGACGTCTCTTCTCTTACGCAATTCCTGACTAGTCGTAGTTTTTCTAAGGACCGGAATAAGAGGTTTCGGCTTTTCGGGGTATTTAACATAACTAATAATTCTTTATTGGAAAAGTTTAAAAATTTCAAACAATTTTGATCGGTATTCAACTAAGGGCCCCGTTAAGTAAGATGGGAGCCAATACAAAGCTAACAAGCGGGAACCCTGATCTAGACACAGTAGGATCAATTGAGTTAGCAAATCTAATGTGCGTACAAGCATCTTTTTCCTTTTATTTTTGAATTTGGCACTATTTAAATAAAAAAGAACCTACAATAAGGTTTTCTTCCTTAAACACTAACCCGGCCAAGACTCACCAATAAGGTAACTCCGCCCTGTGTTTTTTGGATCAAATCCGGTGACAATTCTCCACTCATGTCCTTCCAGAGCTGGGTAAGTGATCTTCAAGGGCATCTCCCCGATCCATTCTTCCCAGCGCTCCTCAATCAGATCCATAACTGCTGTTGCTTGTGCAGGAGTAACTAGAGAACTTAAAATTGCAATAAAGTTGTCAACTAAGAAAGACCGGAAGTCCATGCGAGCCGGGCTGATATTAACCAAAAAGATACCCTCCTCGAAAGGGCCTGAAATCAAAGACCCAGTCAGGGATAGAGTTGAGAATGACATTAAAATTGAACAACTGTGTAGGAGTACTAATAAGTTTTGTAAGGGTATAGTTTATTTAATTGAGTGAAATTAGGCCAGTAGTCTTTCTGAATGTGATAGCTGAGAACTGTGATTCTTCGCTCGATCAATTCTTGCCATCACGCTCTGGCTTTAGCATCTGCCGAGCACATCTAAGCGAAAAATAGAAAAAACTGGATTTCAATTGGATACCCTTTTTCTCTGTTCCAGGTACAAGTCAAGTTGAATTTACAAAAGAGAATTCAGTGTTAGAAGTATTCAAATCCATAAATTCACTACGAAACAAGGCCGGAACCAAGCCCTAAATTTGAGACTTTGGAAAACTGCAAATAGTAAACTTAAACTATCAATCATATTAATATTACATCCATCTCCACATAGAAGTGTTGGAAAAGAAAGCTATCTGAGAGGCAGAGGTTGACTATAAACTTCATCTCTCTCTGGACCTCAGGGAGTTTTTCCAGAGCTGAATTGCGCGTGCACTTCTGCCAGAGCAGAATCACGTGTGTACTTGGTGTATAACCTCAGCAGTATCTTCCATCAGAACCCCAAATCGGCAACGAATATGTCCTTTAGACTTTGCTAGAAATGGCCGAACACTAAAAAATAGGTGGAAAACCAGCTTAAGCTGGTTGTACTTTTAAGTTCGTTCAATTCACACAGGCAGGGTGATTGAGGTGCGTGCTTCGCAAGTTTTTTACTTTCTTCACACAACAAAACAAAGGCATGATAGTACTGTACTCAACTGCTCGTGCCGTATGGCTCTTCTACATTATATAATCTATAATATGTTCATTCATACCAATATACCTGCTAAAAAAAACCAATAAATTTTCAACCCCTCTCACAGTCATCAAACCTGCAACACCAAATTCCTCTCCGCCCTCTGCTCGGCAACGCAATTCCCATGCTCACAGCCAGTTAGAGCAAAAAAATCCACCCCCGTCTTTCTCTTAAAACTCACCTCAGTCTCGTAAATGTCCTTCCCAAATCCTAGCGTAAGGTGTATGATCCGCCGAATCCATTGCTGACTTCACCACGATCGATTAGGTGAAAGGGTTCTGCAAAGTTTGTTTTTTCATACAGGCAGCGTGGTTATAGTACTCATATTGTGCCAGCCATGCAATTCGTACTGCATTGGCAGAATTGCTATACACTCTATAAAAAGAGGCTCGATAAGCCTTCGTGCTCTACAAAAAAAAACAAAAAACAGAAATTTTCTACCAGTGTATATCGAGAAGCCATGGCCCTCCCTGCTCAAATTCTCGACATTCCCCAGCGACTTGCTGAAATTAACGTTGAAATACAAAATGTAGAAAATTCTCTTCGAAAGACTCGAATAATGTTAAATGGTTTCTTGAGGCATCTTCGCTCCGTGAACCCGGCTGCTATTGAAGCCCGAATGGAAGCAAGCCGTCAAAGAATTCGGGAACTAGAAGAAAGACTCCAGGGACTACGCCAGGAGCAGCAGGCACTGATCGTGGAGGCAATCTTCCTTGGTGCCCGAGAAAACTAAAAGAGTCCGTCGACTCTTTTTAGTTTTAGAAGGTTTCAATAAGTGTCTTGAGACATTTGTTTTCATGTCTGGTGTTCTTTTTTTTTTTAGTGTAGATCTACTCCGGTGCCTACTGGAGATAGACTCCTATCTATGCTAACTATCTTTGTTTGGTTTTCTTTGTTATGTTTGCATGTATAGTATGGTAAACCCAAAAGTGTAAAATGTTTACCACTTAATGCTATGCTAATAGAATAATTAAAAAAGACTTATTCCCTAAATGACTACTCTAACTTTGTCCAAAAAAACTGGAATACGAATGAGATCCACAATGCCATCATTGTATGGCCGATAGTAGTACAGTAAATGACGCCTTCCTCTTCAGCGCCACGCATAATTGGCTCGCGTAAAGGCAGAAGAAAGAAAGCCCGAACGAAAGAAAGCTGACCAGGAGTGCCAAACCACTCTAGTATCTTCACCCTTGCACCCCCTATGCTATTATACTTGGACTAGGGGCCTCCTTCCCTTGTGCTTTTATACACATGGAAGTACCTTTTCTTATCAATTCGCCTTCATAAAAAAAAAATAGTAAAATTTGGTGACTACTATTTTAGTGTTCACCCTCTCATCCCAAACTTACCCTTTTTCCACGGAAGCCCTCCCCTCACTTTATTGTTCTTCATGAGTGGGAAGAAAGCAAAATCTTTCTTATCCAATACCAATCCGGGAATACTAGGCTAAGCATGTAGCCTAGCCGCTTCACTCGTCAAAAACAGGCTTAGTTGAATGGTACTAACTAAGAATGCTATTGGATGAGGAAATTTTTACTCCGGAAGACCTGGAAAGACGGAACTACTTTCGGCGGGTCCTTCTATTATCTCCTTCACGCTACCAAATCCGAACTAATGAGTGCCTGTAGCAGCATTGAGTGATCCCCTTCTCCGACACCGATACCCTAGGGATTACATATTGTGCCAACTCCCCTCTGCTGCCTCGCTCTACAACCGGATACTTTTCTTGGCACTGGTTGAATTACTTGGAACCCTAAGAAAGGATCGACTGTCTCTCGCTTTACTTTACCGGTAAAGCATTTCTTGCTAGATCGGATTGAGAGTGACTTCTTCCGCTGACTAAGGTGTTTCGTTTGTGCGTTTGCAACATCCGAAAGGAAAGCCGTCTCTCTTCCATTCGGAGCAAGCATCGTAATCGTACCGCTATAAAACAATCCATAGGAAGCGGAGCAACCTCTACGTATTGCCCATTCGCCATCCTTGGTGAGTCCGGTTTTCTGTGCTACGTTATTCTTAGATCCAGCGAAATCATTGGTATTGGTTTCAGAGTCCACTGGCTGTCTAGAAAGCCGATTGTCAACTTGAATGTTTACACAAGAATCTCCAATCCAAGCCTCTTTTGTCAATCCGGGGCAATACGAGTGGCATAAGCTATTTCTTATAAACAGGCTTTCGAGAATAAATTGGAGGACTACCGATTGATTGACCCCGGAAGTAAAGAATGACGGTTCGACGAGCTCTTATTCGCCCCTGGCGGACCTGTATACTCTTGTCCTGTTGGGTATAAAGGACACGGGGAGCTGCCTTGGGTATCTCCGAGGACTTGAGCTAAGGGATTGTTTACTGAACGTCCCATACTTTACCTATCATTCGGTGAAGTGCCCCCTTCCATTTCTTAGGTAAGAGGAATCTACCCGTAATGCGTGAACCAGTGCCCTTTTCTTTTGTACTAATCAACTATATGAAATATAGAAAAGAAGGTCTTCAATCTTCACACTTATGCGTGTTTGGAACATTTTGAGGTCAGCTTTGAGTGGTTGATTTTTTCCAACTTCCATATCAATTATGGAGAGAGAGAGATCGAAGGTCTTGTCGTGCGTCTTGGAGCGAATAATTGCTTAAAATAAAGGCCGTTAAGGTCACATTGACATAGAATAATACGGATTAGCTCGCCCAGTGAGAAAGGCCCTGACCCTGCCAACCAAGTATCAAAAAGAAAGAGAGAAAAATCGGATATGAATAAGGGATAGGCAAGTCCCATTCAATCGATTCCTAATTCAATAGGGGAATCAAACATTTAACTATTTACGATGTCTCCCGCGGGGACGGAAATCAAAATCGGGCAGGATTCGCTCAATCAAAGACAGTTCAATTCGATCTTAGCCGATCTAAGGTTTACCGTCTCTCCGGCCCCGTTTCGGTGCACTATTGGAGAGCTCACTGGGCCCGCCGCTTTCTCAATCGAAAATGGAAACTAGCCTACTGAACGATTCCATCTATCACTTACGTCATTTCTCAAGGTCAGAAATCTCAAATTTAGAATTTAAGCATGAAGTCATCGTTCCGTCATCCAACATGCTTCTATCTAAGTGATTTCATACCTTACTACTCCCCTCCGTCACCCTTCTAAGCTCCTTTGCCCTATGCCTTTAGTCTGCTTTGAATGATCCTTTCACTCTTCGAAGGTGAGCGAAGTACTTCGAGGGATTATATGGAAGGAACCTCTGCTAAGAATGGAATGCATTGATTTGGGGCACTTCTTCTCCTTATTTAGCTTTCAAGTGGGAGAGGACTTCCATAGAGTCATTTATGTTAACCCCTGCTTTGTGGTACTATCTCAGTCTAAGGCTTTGGGAGCCTGCATTTGTGGGAGCTGAGGCCACATTCACTACCATCGCAGTCTGGGTCCAACTAGGAGGTCTTCCCATTGAATTCTATTACATACATGACCACATTGAATAGGCTAGGAAAGGAAAGGAATGGAATCTTCGCGTGGACAAAGAGAGAGAAGAGAGGGCTAGGTCAACCTTATGGATAGCGTAGCGTAAGGACGGGATAGGAAAGAGAAATGCTCAATGAAGCGCTCAAGAGAAGGGTGTAGGGCGTTGAGCAGGGCTAGTCAGCGCCCCGAAGTACACAAAATACCGGCTGGTACAAAGCAGGTCAGGAAGCTTGACATGACAGAAGTTCGAGTCGAACCAGACTAGCAGATAGTGGGGCGATTGGTAGTTCGGGCAGTGGAAGGGCTTGGAAGGCAGCTGTAAGGGATTGAAAGCGCGTAGTCCCTCGATTCAGGGATCGGTAGCGTCTTCCTCGGTCGGTAGGTGGGCATGAATGGAGCTTCCAGGAGTTAGTGCATTGGATTCCTGGGCAACTGCATCTAGTAGAGCTGACTGAAGACCAAAGCAATCTCCTTTCTAGTCTAGTCTAGGCTTCTAGCCTTGGAAATGAGTCCTTAAACTCCCCTAGCTGCATTAGCGGTCTTAGCACTTTCCCTCTTTTTTCGGACGAGTCAAGCAAGTCCAGGAAGAGTGAATCGTCGAATAGGGGGAAGTAATATCACGGCAAAAGCCTTTTGGGTCGGAAGAGCAAGCTTCTTCTTTTCGATCTGGTAGGAGGGGAAGGAGGACAGAGCTTTCGATTAAGCATTTGTGTGGGTCTAGCTCTGCTTTCTAAGGGCTTCTTTTCTTAGCTTCACCGGCTGGAAAGATAATTCATGTGCATCAACAAAGGTCTAACAGTTTCATTGTAGGCACATCTTTCTCTTAGTGAAAGCCGCGTTCACACAGCCCTATGCCCCCCCCTTGTGGTATTCATCCGGATTTCTCTGTCCCAAGCCGGTCTGTTCACAAATCTCGGATGTTACTTTTTTGCACGAATCCGACCTTTTCGGGGTTGAAGGCGTAAGCGCAGCTATTAAATAAAATCCGCATCTGCTATTGACTCGTCCCGCTTGAGGTTTGTCGAAGATAAGTATCAAGTCCTCTATGGCTGAACTAGACTAGATTTCGAGGATGAGTAGTGGATAAAAAGTCATCCCGAGGTATACTCACAAACTCTTTCACGAGCTGGACTCGAACCAGCATCTCTGGGAGCAAAAGACAGGCCCAGAGAACAACCTTTCATTTTGATCGTGACAAAAAAAAGAAAGAAGAGAGGGAACTTGGAGTTGGCGCCCACATAACGGATTGCTTGCTTACCAAGCCATCCTGGCTTTCACTCCTCCAGTTAGATTATTCTGCTTTGTCTCACCCAGGCGGCCTACCCGCTTTCCTTTCGTTCAGCTGCCCTCAACCGCGCCATAGGGACTTCTCAGTGCAAATCCAATTCATTATCATCCACCGAGTATTCTATTTATATAGGCTGAGTTTTGGCCATGTGTTCGTATATCGCGAGACAGTAGATTAAAAAATTAGAGTTCTCTCTGGTCCTTTACTAATACATTCCCGCCTTGTTGGTCAAGTTCACTTCGTTTCTCATCCAAAAAGTCACAAAAGGCTTCTTGGGGGGTGTAGGCGGCATTTTCGGCCAAGGCAGGATGTGAAGTAAGTATTTGTTGAAAAAGAGAATAGCATGAATGCTTTTTCTCACGGATCCGAAGATCCCTATTCTCGAACTCGATCAATTGGTTATATTCCTTTTGCGAGGAACAATTGTTGAGTGAATGTTTTACTTCTGCCCAATAGACCCCCTATCCTTATCCATCAAAAAAATGCTATTGGTATTTTCCATTGCCAATATCCTATTTATCATCGATGACTCCAAGGCTATATTGTGAGTCGGGGGCCAAGGCTCCGACAGGACCTGGAGCCCGAATAAATCTTCCGATGAGGAGTTTGAAGGGCCCGGAAGAGGAAGTCCTTGCCCTCCCCCCACACTCAAAACCAAAACAAAAGAGAAAAGATCAGCCAAAAGAACATCTAAGCGAGAAAGTAAGTAGATCCGGAGAAAATAGAAAAAGAAAGAGATGAAAAATATTAGGAATAAAAGAATCACACTCCTTTTTCTTTTTGTTGAACGAGAAACTAGAGTCAGACTTAGTAAAAGTAAGAAGAAAAGAAGGATCAATTCTGGGGTGGTGCTTCTATCTGATCCTAGAAAACGTACGAAACAACCTGCTACGGAACTACCGATAAGGGGCAAAAACACTTTACTTAGTCGAGGCATCATGTCTTTACTTTATGCTTTGCGCTGTTTGCCTTACTGTCCGACCACGGAGAAGGCTACCACATCAAGGTGACAGGATTCGAACCTATGGCCCTCTGTACCCAAAACAGATGCGCTGACCAGACTGCGCTACACCTCGTCTCACCACCCCGAAGCATATAGATCCACCCGATCGATGAACACTCAAACCGAACTCGCCCATCCTTTTGGGCACAGGGATGCGAGAACCAATCCGAGTAATCAACCGCTTTTTTTTGAATCTGCCTCAAGCAAGCCACCCCAACCCTACCGCCAAAAAGCCGTCCGTATAGTGCAGGAGCGCTCACATTTTATTGCTTACTCTTTCACTTTCATTTCTAAATCCGGCTCGCTCCCGGCTACGGTTTGGACCTTTCGCCTGCTTAGAAGTGGATTCGAACCACTGACACAAGGATTTTCAGTCCTTTGCTCTAACCAGCTGAGCTACCTGAACCACTTTCCTAAAGTCTGTTTTCTTCATCGAATAGCGCCCTACCTTACCACTTGACTAGTAAGGGAAAAGCCCTTTACTAAACTAAGAAAATAGAATAGATAGGCTTTTTTCGCTTGTTCGTCAAGCTTTCGAGCAGCTCTTTCAACTGCCGCCTAATCCCCCAACATGCTCAAGAACCGAGAGCCGTCCAGGGACTGGACGGCCGGAGGGAGCTTGCTTATAGAAAGAAGATAGGCCGGTCAAAGAAAAACAAGGTGCAACGGGCTCTCCGCTCCTAGTCACTAAGAAGTGCTATTCTGTCCTCCGGGGGACTGGACTCCACCAAGAGGTTCTTTCTCTCACGTAATTTCGCCCGCCCCTTTCATTTCCGTACCGGAGGAAATGGGATTCGAACCCATGATACAATCTTCTTGTATGTCGATTTAGCAAACCAATGCCTTAAGCCACTCAGCCATACCTCCAAGTTGTTGATCGGAATAGAATTGGATGTGCCGGGTTTGGTTGCTTGCCCGAAGGAAGGGCTATCTGATCCGATCAACTACGTAAGCCGTAGCGCGCTAGCGCGCGTACTCTTCCTCTATGAGCGAGACTCTATCCAGATCTATGGATCTCATCTCCCCAGCATCAAAGCGAGACTCCATCCAAATCTGCCACTCCTTGGGCGAGGCCTTCTGTTCTATGAACACCCCACCACTGAATGATTCACTTTCAAGTTCTCGCCTCCGACCCGGGAGAACACAGGGTCAAGCCAAGCCCTGACCCGCCTAAATGGAATTCATATCTCCTTCGTCTGGTCGAGAAGGGAGGGGAACTGGACTCTGCCTCTTCTATTACATTTACATTACATTACGGAGAAGTCCATTCTCGTCATGATCGATCCACGTCCTAGCGTAGTGCCCGGCTTGCTTAGCAACCAAAGCTAGCTTACTAAGGTAGTTTACTTTTTCATTTTGAAAAAAGAAGGCGAAGGCATTTTTCCTTGATTGCACGAGCTAGCCAGCAAGCCAGCAAACCCCCCCTTACTCACCTCAACATCTATAAAAAGAGCTCTTTCTCCTTTTCATAATAATAAGGTAAGCATCCAGCTCTCGATCCAGAGCTACTGCTTCAAGAATCAACTGAGCTCAGGAAGTCAGGTTAAGACGTCGACTTTGACAGGGGAGATGAAAAAGAATTCCTGTCTTTAGAAGTAAATCCCACTAAACTAGACTTGTACGCTTGACATGAAAAGTAGAGGCAAGCGGAGTCAAAGGCCGAGCCTCAACCAGCAAAGGGGGACAGCCATGCCAATCCAAGCACAGTAAAAGTGTGCCCACTCTACCCTTCTTTCTTTACCCTAGACTTCGTTCTTCAAGGAGACCCATGTGCATTTCCTCTGTTCTGTGCTCGCTACGCCCTTGTGCCTTTAGTTGAAGTATAGGTCGTCGATTCAATCTATCTTGATGGGATTTTTCTAGTAGGTAGCGAGAAGACTAGTAGTATCGACAAGAGGCTACATCAATAGCTGAAACTTTTTTTCGGGTAGGGTAGGCTTGGAGTCAGAAGTCCTATTCTTCCCAACCAAATAAGCACTTTTGCAAAGTTCACCTTCCCGCGGTCAAAACAAGACTTACGGATAACAATCAGACCTTACCAGGGACAGGGACCAGACTATAGAGCCTAATTAAAAAGAATTCGGGCTTGCTTTTTCAATTCACATCTATGAGCGAGGATTCCTCTATCTCTTGCTCGCTTCGATCGGACTCTGACAGCTTAGGGAAGAATGATGGGTCGCTAACGAGGCCCCTAAATGACCGCTCAGAAGGCCTACCTATTTTTTTTCCCAATCTGTCACTTGCTCGTCCCTCTCTCATGAAAATGGTCTCTCCTCTCCCGGCGGCTTAGACTCATGTCTATAGTCAGTTGCTAAGATGATTCCCATTCAAGCATTCTCATTCAATGTCAATGCTGCCTTATTTTTTTTTTTTTTTTAATTCCTTTCTTTCTACTAGTTCTTACATAAGCAATTTGCAGGAAGTAAACGAAGTCTTTCCTTCCGAAATCCACTCCTGAAGTCACGTCTTTCAGTACTGGGACTGAAGTAAAGTACTTTCGAGTTGCTCTTTGCCCAAAGCCCTCCTTCCGACTTAGTTAGAAATACCAACTCTAAATAGCTTTAGCATTTCTTGAGTTGAAAAGGTATTTATAGATTCTAGAGCTCAGGGGAAGGTTTGGAACCCTAGTAGCAGAATGGAATCAGTTTACCGGGCTGACTTCCATGCCAACACGAGTAGTTTAACTCATCACTACCTCGTAAGGGCGTTGAGAATTGTTTTTGCTTTTTTTGCTAAAAACTTTTTCAAAAGTCTTCAAAGAGCCTTTGCATAGTTTACGAATTCTGCTTAGTAGGGACCTAAACACAGGAATTTTTTTTCTCAGAGTCAGACCACGCCTTATGACGAAAGGGGGAGAAAGGACGGATCACCTGTCGATCTGTGATCAAAGAAAACTATACCTGAAGAATGGGATACAGATTGACAAGCACAAAAGGGTAGGATTGACTATTAATCTACGCTCATTGATGAGACGGCGACATAGAGAAGAAAGTATACCCTTTGTCACCCCCTTGTCACTTAAAAGTAAAGAAGAGATACACACTTTGGAATCAAAATTTGGTGGGATTTAGGATGGAATCGAATAGCGAATGCACTTGCGGTTAAGACAGGTCCTGCATCTCCTACCTAATGCAATTGACCGACCCGCCATTTCTTTCCTTCAATAATGCCTTCGCTTCACTTCAAGACGCTATTTACCAAGGAAAGACTACCTTTTTTTTGAATGGAAGAAGCCGAAGGGGTGAACGAGCGCTGCGGTAACGAGCCGTAAGAAAGATGAGCAGAGCATTCCTTCCGCCGGCCTTTATAGGAGTAGGGGAGCGTGGTGAGATAGATAGACGTCCAATCCTGCAGCAGCTAGTTGCTCGGCCTTAGTCTTGGGCTGATCTCAGACTTCAATCAACCCCTTCGTACTTCGATCCAATCAATCGATCGATCAAGAGGCTAATCTCTTTTGTTTGGGCCGGTAGCTAAAAGAAAGTCCTCGCTTTCTCTTGAACAAGGGAAGGGCAGCATAGCATTAGCTTCAATTGAACAAGCTCAACCTTGAAAAAAGAAGGTGGTAGGCCGACGTTGAACGCTTCAACTTGGCCACTGAAGAAGGCGAAGGCTGGGCGAGAGACTAGGCCAACTTACTGCGCCATGCCATGGTTTAAGCTTTAGGCTCCATAGACGGAACTCTGTTTAGGTATTAGGGAGGGGAGGACACCACTCAGCACCGCTCCGTGGGGTGGGGTTCAATGCCTAACAAAAACGGCCAAAAGAAAAAAAGGGATGTATGGCTGAGGGGAGGAGAGAAAGAACGCATGCATGGAGATTCTGTCTGTCGGAGGTTCGAGAATCTATGAAAGGACATCTAAGGCTAAGGTTACGAAGTAAAGGAAGTCCATTACTGAGAGAAGTGGTGATCTCGTCTTGCTTGCTGGGAGAGAGGAAGCTTCCGGACCATCTTTTCCAGCCAGATAGCGAGCGATCACTCAGCAATGAACACTAACTGAAAGCGGCCGGGAATGAGTACCTATCCCTTACGGGAATCGAACCCGTGTCTTCGACATGAAAAGACGATGTCCTAACCACTGGACGAAAGGGACCAAAAAGCCATTCTTCATATACCTCAGCTCCGAGAATAGAAGTGGTTCGTTTTGTTTCTATACGCAATTCAAGATTTCGTTTGTCTTCATGTTGGCGATTTCTGATGTGAATTCGGCGGGTCGTCCCCCCTTCCTACGGGTTCCCCCACCGACCCAGTGACACACCAACCACGCCCCTTCTCTTTCTCCGATCATAAAGCCCCCTGATCCCTTTATTTGTCTTTCATCCCCCCTGAATAAGTAAGACCCCGCTCTTTCTAATTCAAAAAAAAGAGGGGCGAAGCGCCCGTTTGAAGTGGCGAAGGCCTATGCTACAGTAAGAAAAAAAGTACGTTGAGGTTACGAAGTCACTTAGTCGAACTAGAAAACTATAAAGAAAGGGAGGCTAAGGTTACGAAGTAAGGTCAGCTGGTTAAGGAAAGCTCAGGTTATGAAATCGCTTAGCCGTTAATTAATTTAAAAATAAAAGAAAAATGAAAGTAGTAGTGAGGCGTCGGTACGGAGTTGCGTCAGCTGTGGATATAGACTAGGCTAAGGGACGGACTTCATCTCTTCTATTTTCTTCACTTACACCTTACACTTCAGCTGAGTCTAACGAGGCTCAGGTGCGGAGCCTTCCACTGTGGACCGAGACTACGCAAAGGTAGAACACCATGGAAACTTCGCTGACTTTATCATCAACCTTGATTTCGCTACGCTCAATAAGAACCCGGAATAGCGGAAATAGGTTCGTGTTCCGCTTCCAAAGTCAGTCGTCTTTGCCCAAGTGTGAACTGCAGACGACTCTCCAGTGGTTCCATTCCTTCTTACTGTACTTCTGGGTCAACCCAACCCGAATGGGAAGAAGAGGGTCAGCCAAACTGCGGTCCACTTTGTACGTTTGCTGAGCAGACCACTCAGGCATTTTAGAAAAGGGAAGGGAACTTCTCACCCCGAGGGAGGCGGGAAGCGGTAGCTTCTAGAATGGAAGCTTCTCCTTTACTTTTTTAGAGCGTATCGCTATTTTGAAATAAAAAAAAGGTTTATGGATGAAGTAATCGGAATGACAAGTGGTTACGGTTGCGGAAAGCGGAGAAAGTCGGGAACCGTCGGTTACCTTTTGAATCAAAGTAGCGACAAGCCGAGTATTACGACTACAGGGGGAGAAGCAAAGCTTCGTAGACAGCTTCGCTTCCTCCTCGCTTCTTTCCTGGCGACTAGCTTCTCAAGTGGGCGGCTTGGTAAGCAAGCTATCTTCAGCATCGGTAAAATCCCTATCAATAATAGGCCGGAATGGTGGGGAAGGAGGCCCTCCCTACTTCAATGGAAAGGGGGGAATCGCCGTTTCACAGCCGCTCCTCTACAACTACCTTTCGCCCAACATGATCACGAACGAAGACAGAGAATTGCGTAGATAGGAGGACGAAACGAACCACTTGTCCTGATCGGAACGATTGAAGAAAGAAAGAGAATGGTGGCTCCTTTCGCCCAGGGGACATCGTCGGAGAACAATGTCGGGGACAGGGTGAGAACCTTCCGTTGGTTACGCCCTTGTTGTGTCGGTTCTTCCATATTTAGATATGGAGATAGATCCATATAGAGATCTATATCTTTCTATCGATAAATAGATCTATTGAGAAATGGATATTGATCTGGTTTCAAGATCTATGAACAAGAGAGATCCCTAAATATCCATTTGAGAAAATAGATGAATAGATAGGGCGAAGCCTGCTGAAGGAAGGTCGCGTTAGCGCCCCTTATTTCACTAAAGCAAGAAGGGAGAAAGTTGACTTTGAGAAAGAAGGGCTTCTATTTAGATTAGTTTCTTAGTAAAAGATAAGGCAAGAAGCAAGGGCGTAGCAGCTGCGCGAAGTTGCGCCTTAGCGCATCCGTTTTCTTGCTCGTTAGCGCCCCCCTACCCCTATTATTTATATTATAGTCATAAAGGAACTAAAGGAAATTTGACAACCTTACTAATAGAAAGGGGATGCGCTCAAGCATGCGAAGAAAGCTCGAAGAGCTTCTCTTATATTATAGAAAGGTTTGTAGAAAGGGGATTCTTCAAATATCCCATGTTGTAGGGGCTTCAAAGAAAGCTTGTAGTTTAGGGGTGCGCAGGTTTTCCACCCTATACAAGAC